CAGAGTTCTTTTTGTATTACTTTGCCCTTTTTTATTTGATTTATTTTTTTATTAATTTCCTTTTTTCTCAATACAATATATTTAATTCTTTTTTTTTCTTCCATTTTATTATTTCAAGTTCCCCGAAAAAGAAAAAAAAAAAAAGAAAATACTTATTTAGAATTAGGTCCCGGGTCTCGTATCAATTGTGAAATACCTCGTTGCAATGCTTCGTGAAAAAAAGGTTCCGTTGGACTAAGAACGGGAAGGAAGAAAGCGAGTGGATCCGCTAATTCCTGATCCTCAAATTAGTCCTTCCCACGGGGTATTATCTCAACTAATATGTTAATGTAGGAATGAAATATTGATATAATTAGAAAAATCAAGTGGCAAATCCAATCCAAGGTAATAAAATAAAAAAGACAAAACAAAGACTTTCTTATTTCTAGGATTAAACAAAGGGATTTGCAAATAAAAGCGCTAATGCCACGACCAGTCCATAAATTGTTAAAGCTTCCATAAAAGCCAGACTAAGCAATAAAGTACCTCGTATTTTACCCTCTGCCTCTGGTTGTCTCGCGATACCTTCTACGGCTTGACCCGCAGCAGTACCTTGACCAACTCCAGGTCCAATAGAAGCTAGTCCTACAGCCAATCCAGCAGCAATAACGGAAGCAGCAGAAATCAGTGGATTCATGGTAAGCTCCTCGCATAAAAATAAAGAAATGGTTAATGATACAAGCAACCACTTAATTATGACTTATTATTCCTAAGATCCATCCACTATGAACTACTAAAATAATGAGATTATTGAATGAGCAGAACTGCTTCGATTTCGCGTTTTTAGTTCCTATCCATGGAGTCTTTATCAATCCGCATAATTAATCCATAAGGACCTAGTTCTTTCTTCCATTTGTTATGAACCGTTCTTTCAATTCTGCACTCTTTCTCTTCTATATGCTTGATTTCATCTGTTTATTCATTCGGCCACCCGGAAGGATTTCTAGTGTAATTCCTATCTAAATTCACGGTGGGGTAGGAAAGAAAGTCAATAAGATATATTCATATAGAACTAGTAAATATCTAATATCACATATACATGGCTTTCTTACATAACGTAAACCAAAAATGCACATCTTATATTCAACCCGATTTTAGAATCATTCTTTGAAACATACAGAAGATTTGGCTTATAACCATTAAATTCTATATACCCAGTTCGACCCCACCTCTAATCCATTTTTTTATGAATCTCGTTTGAAAATTATTGGATTGGGTTCCTTTTATTTATCATTATCCCGCATTACATTAAATACAAGCATGAATACAAACGGACGAATTCAATAGTCTGAATCCTTACATATCAAATATTCATATTTGGGATCAAATTGCATACAATTAATGAAAATTTGGATCAATCGTTGAATGAAATCAAATAAAATGGGTGGGATTAGTTCCATAAAACATTTTATTTGTTTTATCGCACATCGGAGCCGGATAACATAACAATTCTTATCCAAACAAATTATTATTATGTAAATATCGTAATCTTTTTTACTACTACTCTAAATCATATCCATTTATCTATTCTGTTCCAAAATAGCTTATCTGAACCGCCTATACATTGCGTTGAGATAAATAAAAAAGCATATTTTGAAAGATAGTCAATGATGACCCTCCATGGATTCTCCTATATAAGCCGCGGCTAAAGTTGCGAAAATAAGAGCTTGAATACCACTTGTAAATAATCCAAGGAACATGACAGGTATAGGAACTACTGAAGGTACTAAAGAAACAAGAACAACAACTACTAATTCATCAGCCAATATATTACCAAAAAGTCGAAAACTAAGTGATAAGGGTTTTGTGAAATCTTCTAGGATGTTAATTGGTAAAAGTATTGGAGTTGGTTGAATATATTTACCGAAATAACCCAGTCCTTTTTTTGTAAGACCTGCATAGAAATATGCTACTGACGTAGGTAAAGCTAAAGCAACAGTAGTATTTATATCATTCGTGGGTGCGGCTAACTCCCCATGAGGTAACTGTATGATTTTCCAAGGTAAAAGAGCCCCTGACCAGTTTGAAACAAAAATAAATAAGAACATAGTTCCAATAAAAGGAACCCAGGGACCATATTCTTCTCCAATTTGAGTTTTGCTCAAGTCTCGAATGAATTCAAGGACATATTCGAAAAAATTCTGACCGTCGGTCGGAATGGTTTGTGGATTCCGAACAGCTATAGTAGCTGAACCTAATAAGATAGCAATTACGAACCAAGAAGTAATAAGTACTTGGGCATGGACTTGGAAACCTCCTATTTGCCAATAGAAATGTTGGCCTACTTCTACACCGGATATATCGTATAACCTTTTTAGTGTGTTGATGGAACATGGTAGAACATTCATATTGCCCTCTGACAGAAATAGAACTTTAAAAGGAATTATTTTGATTCAACCATCTCTTTATTGATTCGCCTACTTTAAATGGAATTGTATATTTCGGATACCAAGTAATTAGA